TATATATATAATAATAGAAAATTCTATTATTATATTAATATTTTAATTAAGTTTAATTTTCAATAAACATGTTTAAAATTTTAATAGGGAATTATATTAAATTTTATGTCAATTTGGTTGAGCGAAAAATGACCAAATTTTGTCATTTTTTTTCATCGTTTTTTTGGCGATTTTTTTAGTGAATTTTTGTTAATTAAATATAATTTGAATAGTGTAAGTTTATGTCTCTATAGAAAAAACGTTATATTTTTCTCTTTAATAAATATTTAATGAATTAAAATAATATAAATATATATATATATAATAAATTTATTTTATAATATAAATGTATCTATATTAATTATTTATAATAATAATAATAATTTATTTAAAATACCATATTTATAAATTGTTAGGTTATTTAATCTGTATATAAAGATAACTTAATATACCACATTTATGGATAAAGGATCGTTTACTAAGAAATTTAGAGAAATAATATAAAGATTTACTTATAATATTAAAATAAATTCTAAATCAAAAGAAATATAATATATATATATATATAAAATAAATCTTTAACAATTATTTTTAATAATATAATTATCTATTTAAAATTAAAAATTATAAACTTTAATATAAATAATTATATATATATAACTATTTATTATAAAAAAAAAAATGAAAATGGCTTTGTTTTAAAAAACGAATTATTTTTAAAAAAATTTTAAAATTTTTGTTGTTTGGGATTTCAATGGGCCTTTGAAATCAGGCTTATTTTTGTCAAAAAAAAAACATATAATTTGGTTTACTTGTAAAAGCTTATAATTAATTAATTTTAGTATAAATTTGTTTTAAAGAGATTCCCATATAAATTAAAAATTAATTTAGATTTTAATTGGATTTAATTTGGTTAAAAATTTAGGTGGAAAATTAGATTGAATTTTGGATGAATCTTTAAGCTATTAGAAATGTCTATATATTGAAAATTTAAATCAAGATTATGGGAGAACTTGATTTTAATTGGATTTAATTTGGTTTAAAATTTAGATGGAAAATTAGATTGAATTTTGGATGAATCCTTAAGCTATTAGAAATGTCTATATATTGAAAATTTAAATCAAGATTATGGGAGAACTTGATTTTAATTGGATGTTGAGTTATATTTTTATTTGGTAAATATATTAAAGCTAAATTTTTAATTAAATTTAGATGAAACCATAAATATTTAGTTTTTCAAATTATTATTTTGGTCTTTAAAGGGAGGAATGGTAATTATATGTTTACTTAATTTTAAATATTAACAAAAATTTTATTTTGGTTTAGAAATTAGGTTTAAAATTTTATTATATATAAATTTTTTTAAATAATAATTATATAGTAATTAAAATTAATTATTTAGAAGTTTAAGAATTAGAAATTTTTATTATTGTTAACAAAATTTGTGCCAGCAGTTGCGGTTATACAAATAACAAAATTTAATTAATTTAATTAAAATTAAAGGAAATTGATTTATTAAAGAAATAAATTTGTTAGGTGGAATTTTAAATTTATTTTTGATAAGTTTTTATATTGAAGTTTAGAAATTTTTATTATAAACTAGGATTAGATACCCTATTATAAGAAATGTAATAAAAAAAATTAGATTAGTATTAGTTAAGTTCTTGAAAATTAAAAATTTTGGCGGTATTTTAATCTATTCAGAGGAACCTGTTTAGTAAATGATAATCCACGATTTTATTCACTTTTTGTTTTAGCTTATATATCGTCGTAAAAAATATTTTATTAGAATTCAAATATTTAAAATTTTTAATAAAAATATAATTCAGATCAAGGTATAGTTTATAAAAAAGATTAAATGGGTTACAATAAATTTATTTAAGGATTTATAATTTTAAATTATAATGAATTAGGATTTGATAGTAATTTTAATAATTAATTAAGATGATTTAGTTCTAAAATATGTACATATCGCCCGTCGCTTTCATTTAATATGAAATAAGTCGTAACAAAGTAGGTTTACTGGAAGGTGAGTCTAGAATACAAATTAAAGTTTAAAAAATATTTTATTTACATTAAAAAGTTAATTGTTAAATCAATTTAATTTGAAAAATTAAGTATTATTAAAAATTTAATTTTATTGTTATTAAAATAATTATATTTTAGTTTTATTAAATTTATTGAAATAATTTTATTAATTATAGTTAATAGTATTGTGAAAGAATTATAAAAATTTTTTTATAAGAAAATTTAATTTGTTGTACCTTGTGTATCAGGGTTTATTAAATAAAAATTAAAAATTTAATATTCTCGAATTTAAAAGAGCTAAAAAGTTAAATTTATTAATGTGGAAAAATTAAATGAAATTATTTTTTAGTAATGAAATGTTATTCGTTTTTAAATATATCTAGTTTTTAAAGAAATAAATTTAATTTAAAATATTATTAATATAGTTTTATTTATTTAATTTTATATTATTAATAGAAAATATTTTTAGGGATGAGCTTAAAAATAAAAAATTATTAGAATTTTGTAATTAAAATAATTTAGGATTAGAAATTTTCATAATTAAAAATATGTTATAATTTAATTTAAAATTAAAGATTTATATATTCTATAATTTTTTTATTTAAATGTAGTTTAAAATTTATAAAAGTTAGTAATAATGATAAAATTAGTATAATTAAATTTAAAAATAAAATAAATTTTTAGGTTATTATAAGGAATTCGGCAAAAAAATTTTTCACCTGTTTAATAAAAACATGGCCTATTGAAAGTTAATTTTAGGTCTTACCTGCCCACTGAGTATTTAAATGGCCGCAGTATTTTGACTGTGCTAAGGTAGCATAATCATTAGTTTTTTAATTGAAAGCTAGTATGAAGGGTTTGATGAAAAAAAAACTGTCTTTTAATAATTAAATTAAAATTTTATTATTAAGTTAAAAAGCTTAAATTTTTTTAAAAGACGAGAAGACCCTATAGAGTTTTATTTTTTATATTTATATAATATTTAGAATTTAAAATTATATATTTTATAAGAAATTTGATTGGGGTGATTGAAAAATTTAATAAACTTTTTTTATTTTTATTTATAAATTTATATATTTTTGATCCATAATAAATGATTATAAGATTAAATTACCTTAGGGATAACAGCGTAATTTTATTGGAGAGTTCAAATCGATAATAAAGATTGCGACCTCGATGTTGGATTAAAATTAAATTTTGGTGTAGCAGCTAAAAGGTTAAGTCTGTTCGACTTTAAAAATTTTACATGATCTGAGTTTAAACCGGTGTAAGCCAGGTTGGTTTCTATCTTTAAATAGTTAATATATTTTAGTACGAAAGGATTTAATATAAATAAAATTTATTTATTTTTGAATAAGATTATTATTTTGGCAGAATAGTGCGTTAGATTTAGAATTTAAATATATAGGTTTCTATAAATAATACTTGATTTTTTTAGATTTAGTTTTAATATTCTTATCTACTTTTATTTTAATTATTAGAGTATTGATTGGAATTGCATTTTTAACTTTAATAGAACGAAAAATTTTAGGTTATATTCAAATTCGTAAAGGTCCAAATAAAGTTAGTTTTATAGGAATTTTACAACCTTTTAGAGATGCAATTAAACTTTTAGTTAAGGAACAAAGTTTACCCTTATTATCAAATTTAAGATTGTTTTATATTTGTCCAATAATAAACCTTTTTTTATCTTTGTTATTATGATTTTGTATACCTTTATTTTCTAGTCATTTGAGATTTAATTATTCAATTTTATTTTTTTTGAGAATTTCGAGGGTTAATGTTTATACAATTATATTAGCTGGTTGATCCTCTAATTCTAATTATTCTTTATTAGGGTGTATTCGAAGGGTTGCTCAAACTATTTCTTATGAAGTTAGGCTATCTTTAATTATATTATCTTATTTATTTTTAATTTTAAGATTAAATTTATTAGATTTTTTAAAGTTTCAAGAATATATTTGATTTATTTATTTAATGTTACCTATTTGTTTTATATGAATTGTAAGAAGTTTAGCTGAGACAAATCGAACTCCTTTTGATTTTGCTGAAGGAGAATCAGAATTAGTTTCAGGCTTTAACGTTGAATATAGAAGAGGTGGTTTTGTAATATTATTTTTAGCAGAATATGGAAATATCTTATTTATGAGAATATTATGTGTAATTATATTTTTAGGTGCTAATTTATTTAGTTTTATATTTTTTATTAAGTTAGTAGGTTTATCTTTTTTTTGAGTTTGAGTTCGTGGTACTTTACCACGGTACCGTTATGATAAGTTAATATATTTAGCATGAAAAGGTTATTTACCTGTTGCTTTAAATTATTTATTTTTTTTTTATAGGATAAAAATGTTTATTTTTATCCTATTTATTTAGTTAATTATTTTTAGTACAAGTTAATAGAGAATTTTTATCTCTTTTTTATATTTTCAAAATATAGACTTAAATCAAGTTCATTAACTATTTAAAAATAATTGTATCTCATATTTTAGTAATTATTGGGTTTACAATAAAATATAAAAAATAAATAATAGTTAAAATTTGTCCTAATAAGATATAAGGATCTTCAACTGGTCGAGCTCCGATTCATGTAAGTAAAATAATTGTAGAAAATAATGATCAAAATATAAATTTATTAATTGGGTAGAAGTTATTTCTTAAATATTTTTTTTCGTTTGTAAATGGTATGATGTAAAGAATTGCAATTGATATAATAAGAGCAATTACTCCCCCAAGTTTATTAGGGATTGATCGTAAAATTGCATATGCAAATAAAAAATATCATTCTGGTTGAATGTGAACTGGAGTTACTAAAGGATTAGCAGGAGTAAAATTGTCAGGGTCTCCTAATAAATATGGATTAAAAAGAGTTAAAAAAGTTAATAAGAATAAAATAATTAATCCTCTTAATAAATCTTTAAAAATAAAATATGGGTGGAATGGAATTTTATCTAAATTTGATTGAGTTCCTAAGGGATTATTTGATCCTGTTTGATGTAGAAATATTAAATGAATAATTATTATTGCTAAAATAATAAATGGTAAAATAAAGTGAAAGGTAAAAAATCGATTTAATGTTGCGTTATCAACAGCAAATCCTCCTCAAATTCATTGAACTAGTATTGTTCCTAAATATGGAATTGCAGATATTAAGTTTGTAATAACTGTAGCACCTCAAAATGATATTTGTCCTCAAGGTAGTACATATCCTAAAAATGCTGTTGCTATTGTAAAAAAAAAAATAGTTACACCAATTATTCAAGTTTCTAAAAGTTTATAAGACCTATAGTAAATTCCTCGTCCAATATGAATATAAATACAAATAAAAAAGAATGAGGCTCCATTAGCATGTAGAGTTCGTAATAATCATCCATAATTTACGTCTCGGCAAATATGAATTACTCTATCAAATGCTAAAGATACATTTGGGCAATAATGTATAGCTAGAAATAATCCTGTTAAGATTTGAATAATTAAACATAATCCTAGTAGGGATCCAAAATTTCATATCGTTGAAATATTCCTTGGAGCAGGAAATGTAATAAGGGAATTATTTATAATTTTAATTAGTGGAGAAGTTTTTCGAATTGGTATTTTCATTAAAATTTTTGACGTAAAGGTCCATAAGAAAAGTGAATAATTTTTATTACAGCAATTAATGTGATAAATAAGTAAATAATTATTATTACAAAAATTAAATTATTAGGATAATTTAAATATTTTAGTATAGATGTTTGAAAAGATTTTTGTAAAAAAAAATTTTTTATTTCTTGAATTTGGGCTATATCAAAATAAAAGAAGTTTATTAAATAAATAATAAAAATACTAAGAATTATTAATAATATAAAAATTCTAATTATATTATTAAATTTAAATTTTTCATTAGAGGCAATTCTTGTTATATAAATAAATAAGATTAATAATCCTCCGATTATAATAAGAAAAATTATATATGAATATCAAAAATTTAGATTTAAAAGTCCTGAAAGTAATCTAATTAAAATAGTTTGAATCAATAGAATACACCCATTTGTTAGTGGATGAGAAATAAATAAAAATATGAAGTTACATATTAAAATTAATATAATTATATCAGATATTAGTTTAATAAAAAATATTAATTTTGGAGATTAATGATGAAAAATTTTTTATATCTGAAGTTTTAAAAGAATAATCTTAAAGATGATTTACAAAATCATTATTTTTATTTAAATTATTAAAACTATAATGTTAATATATTTTCAAATTATGTTATTTTTAACAGGTATTTTTATATTTGTAATAAATCGTAAACATTTACTGTTAATATTATTAAGATTGGAATATTTAGTAGTTGTTTTGTTTTTAAATCTTTTTTTTTATTTAAGAATTTTAGAAAATGATTATTTTTTTAGGATAATTTTTTTAACAATAAGAGTTTGTGAGAGTGTTCTAGGTTTATCAATTTTGATTATTATAGTTCGAGTTCATGGTAATGATTATATTATAACATTTTCTAATTTATGATAAAATTTTTAATTAGATTAATTATATTGATTCCTTTAATTTATTATATTGAATATTGATTTTTTCAATGATTATTTTTAATTTTTAGATTTATTTTTATATTTATATATTTTAATAGTTTAATTTATTGTCAAATTAGAATAAATTTTGGGTTAGATTTAATATCTTTTAGGTTAGTATTATTAAGTTTTTGAATTTGTTCTTTAATAATTATGGCTAGAGCCAGAATATTAAAAGATACTTATCAAAAATTTTTTTTATTAATAATAGTAATTTTAATAATTAGATTATTTTTAACTTTTGTATCATTAAATTTATTTATTTTTTATTTGTTTTTTGAAGTTAGTTTAATTCCTACATTAATTTTAATTATTGGATGAGGGTATCAGCCAGAACGTTTAGAAGCAGGTATTTATTTGTTGTTTTATACATTATTAATATCATTGCCAATATTAGTTATGTTATTTTTCATTTATTATAATCAAAATTCTTTGAATTTTTTAAGTTTAAAATTACTTACATTAAATTTTGGTTTTATATTTATTTGTTTAAATATGGTTTTTTTAGTTAAAATTCCAATATTTTTTTTTCATCTATGGTTACCTAAGGCCCATGTAGAGGCACCTGTTTCTGGTTCTATAATTTTAGCAGGAATTATATTGAAACTAGGGGGTTATGGATTTTTACGAACTATTTATATATTTAAGAGTCATCTTTTAACATTAAATACTTGATTTATTTCATTATCTTTAGTAGGTGGTAGAATAGTTTCTTTAATTTGTATTCGACAAAGAGATATAAAATCATTAATTGCTTATTCTTCTGTATCACATATAAGTTTAGTTTTAAGGGGTTTATTAACTTTAAATTATTTAGGTATTTGAGGGGCTTTACTAATAATATTAGCTCATGGGTTATGTTCATCAGGTTTATTTTGTTTAGTAAATTTGATATATGAGCGAACTCATAGTCGAAGTATTTATTTAAATAAAGGTTTACTAAATTTAATTCCTTCATTTAGTTTATGATGATTTTTAATATTATCTTCTAATATGGCAAGACCCCCATCATTAAATTTAGTTAGGGAAATTATTTTAATTAATTCTTTAGTTGGGTTTTCTTTTTTAAATATATTTACTTTATCATTAATATCTTTTTTTGGAGCGGCTTATTCATTATTTTTATATTCTTATACTCAGCATGGTAGATATTATAGGGGTTTGTTTACTTATTTAAATTGTTCAATACGAGAATTTTTGTTATTATTTATACATTGATTTCCTTTAAATATGTTATTTTTAAAGTTAGAAATTTTAATTAAATGATTATATTTAGATAGTTTAATAAAAATATTGATTTGTGGTGTCAAAGTTATAGGTTTATTCTAAATTATTTGTTATATTTTTGGATTTATATTTTTAATTTTAAGGTTAATTATATTCAGGTTGTCTTTTAGGTTTTTAATAAATGATATAGTAAATTTAATTGAAATTTGAGGGTTAACTTTAAATTCAACAAATTTTGTTTATATTATTTTATTAGATTGAATATCTTTATTATTTATATCAGTAGTAATATTTATTTCTTCAATAGTAATTTTTTATAGTGAAGAGTATATAATAGGTGATTTAACAAAAAATCGATTTATTTTGATAGTAGTAATATTTGTTTTTTCTATAATGTTTATAATTTTATCCCCAAATTTAATTAGAATCTTACTTGGTTGAGATGGTTTAGGATTAGTTTCATATTGTTTAGTAATTTATTATCAGAATGTAAAAAGATATAATGCAGGTATGTTAACTGCTTTATCTAACCGGATTGGTGATGTTGCTTTTTTAATAGCCATTGCTTGAATAATAAATTTTGGGGGATGAAGATTTATTTATTATTTAGATTTTCTTTATAATGATGAAATTATAATATTAATTAGGAGTTTAATAATTTTAGCCGCAATAACTAAAAGAGCTCAAATACCTTTTTCTTCATGGTTACCTGCAGCTATAGCTGCTCCAACTCCTGTTTCTTCTTTAGTTCATTCATCAACCTTAGTAACAGCTGGGGTATATTTATTAATTCGGTTTAGGAATTGTTTAAGTTCTATACATTTATATTTTTTATTATTTATTGCTTCTTTAACAATATTTATGTCAGGATTAGGAGCTAATTTTGAGTATGATTTGAAAAAAATTATTGCTTTATCTACTTTAAGGCAGCTTGGGTTAATATTAAGTATTTTAGCTTTAGGAGAGTCAAAATTGGCCTTTTTTCATTTAATTACACATGCTTTATTTAAAGCTTTGTTATTTATATGTGCAGGTAATGTAATTCATAGATTAGGAAACTGTCAAGATATTCGATTTATAGGAGGTTTAATTAAACATTTACCTTTAACTTGTATTTATATAAATATTTGTAATTGAGCTTTATGTGGAATTCCTTTTATATCAGGGTTTTATTCTAAAGATTTAATTGTGGAAGTTATATCAATATCAGTATTAAATGTTTATATTTATTTAATTTTCTATATTTCTATTGGATTAACAGTAGCTTATAGATTTCGTCTTTCTTATTATAGTTTAATTGGTTCATTTAATTTTTTATCTTTAAATATAATTAAAGAGTCTAGATTAATTATATTAAAAGGAATAAGGGGATTAATTTTGTTAGTAGTTTTTATAGGAAGATGTTTTAATTGAATATTATATTCAACTCCTATATTAATTATTTTACCTTTTTATATAAAAATTATAACATTATTAATAGTTTTAATTGGAATATTTTGAGGTTTAGAATTTTCTAAATTTAGTTTAACTTATAAGATAAATTTTTTTAATTTAACTTTTGTAAGGTTTTTAGGATTAATATGAAATATACCAATAATTTCTACTTTAGGGGTTAATTTTAATTTTCTAAAAATGGGTAAAGTTTATATAAAAACTTTTGATCAAGGATGAATTGAGTATTATGGTAGAAAGTCTTTATTTATTTTATTAAAAAAAATATTAAATATTCAAATTATTTCTATAAATCATTTAAAAATTTTTATAATATTATTATTTATTTGATTTATATTTTTATTATTAATTTATTTAAATAGCTTAATTTAGAGCATGATATTGAAGATATCAAGGTAGTTTTAACTTTTAGATAGTTATTTATAAGATAAAATCTAATTTTACATTGAAATTGTAATGTTTTTATTAAACTATATAAATTAATAGAAGTAAAAACGTATTTCAACGCTTAAAAAGTAAGTTAGAAGCTTCTTTTTGAATTTCTTACTTCTTTAATTGGGAAAATCCATTTTTATCATTAACAGTGATATACCTCTAATTTGGTTTCAATTAAAAATAAGGATTATAAATCAGATTTTTAGGTCGAAACTAAATGCAATTTCTTTGCTTCTTATTTATAAGATAAATTGAAATTCAATACTTTTTAAATGCAACTTAAATGTTATAATTAACTATTATCCTATTTTTGTCAAGTTAAAGCTCCTTGATTTCATTCATGGTAAATTCCAATTAAAAGAATAGAAATAAAAATTAAAGTAATTAAACTATAATTAACTAAATTAGTAAATTTTAATGTTAAAATTAAAGGAAATAAAAGAGTAATTTCTACATCAAAAATTAGAAAAATAACAGTAATAAGGAAAAAGTGTAATGAAAAAGGTAGTCGAGAAGAAGTTTTAGGGTCAAATCCACACTCAAAGGGTCTATTTTTTTCACGGTCATAAAAACTTTTTTTAGAAATTAAATTTAATAGTATTGTTAATGCAAAAATAATTAAAATAATTATAATAGATAATTTTAAAATTAAAAATATTACTTATACTAAAAATTTAGATTTTTTAATTGGAAGTTAAATATAATTATTTATATTATATAAGTAATTAATTACCTCATCAGTAAATAGAAATATAAAGGAAAAGTCAAACAACATCAACAAAGTGTCAATATCAAGCAGCTGCCTCAAACCCAGAATGGTGTCAGTATGAAAAATGATTAAAAAAATGTCGAATTAAACAAATTAAAAGAAATGTTGAACCAATTAATACATGTAATCCATGAAATCCAGTTGCTATAAAAAAAGATGAACCATAAACAGAATCTGCAATAGAAAATGGGGCTTCTAAATATTCGTATCCTTGAAGGATAGAAAAATAAATTCCTAAAATTACTGTAAAAACTAATCCTTGAAGAGCTTGATTGTAATTGTTTTCTATTAATCCATGATGGGCTCAAGTTACTGTAAGACCCGAAGTTAATAAAATAAGGGTATTTAATAGGGGAATTTCTGAAGGATTAAATGTAATGATTCCTTTTGGGGGTCATTGTAGACCAATTTCAATAGAAGGTGATAAAGATCTATGAAAGAATCTTCAAAAAAATGAGAAGAAAAAAAGAATTTCAGAAGTAATAAAAAGAATTATTCCTCATCGTATTCCATTAGTAACTAATAAAGTATGTAAACCTTGATAAGTCCTTTCTCGGGTAACATCACGTCATCATTGAAATATAATTAATCTTGTTGTTAGTAAACCAATTATTAGTAATGTGTTATTATAAAGATGGAATCATTGGATTAATCCTATTATTGTTGTTATAGCTCTAATAGCACCTAAAATTGGTCAGGGCCTAATATCTACTAAATGGTAGGGATGATTTTTATTTATTGACATAAGTTTCTCTAGAGTATAAAGTTCTTAAAACTGCAAATACATATGATTGGATAATTGCTACTGCTGATTCAAGAATTAATAGTAAAATTTGTGTAATAATTAAAATATTTATGGTTAAAATTGATAAAAAATTACCAGTTTGACCTAATAAAGTTAAAAGAAGATGACCTGCAATTATATTAGCAGAAAGTCGAATTGCTAGAGTTCCAGGTCGAATAATATTTCTAATAGTTTCAATACAAACTATAAAAGGTATCAAAATAGCAGGGGTTCCTTGTGGAACTAAATGAGCTAACATATGTTTAGTATTTATAAATCAACCAAAAATTATAAATCTAATTCAGGTTGGTAGAGCTAATCTTAGTGTTATAGATATGTGACTTGTTCTAGTAAAAATATATGGGAATAATCCTAAAAAATTATTAATTAAGATAAAAGAAAATAATGTAATAAAAATTAAAGTTCTTCCTTTGTTTTTGTTATTTATCCCAATTAGTATTTTAAATTCTTGATGTAAAGTTAAAAAGATTTTTATTCATAAAATTTGAATACGAGAAGGAGAAGCTCAAAAGAAAGATGGGATTAATAAGAAAATAATAATTGTTCTTAATCAATTAAGGGAAAGTTTAAAATTTGAAGTTGGGTCAAAAGAAGAAAAAAGATTTATTATCATTTTCAATTAAAATTAATTTTTTTAATTTTTAATCTATTTTTAGATTTATTAATTAAAAAAGAGAAATAAAAAAAATTATTTACTAAAAAGTAAATCAAATTAAAAAATATAAATAGTATTATTCAATTTAATGGTATTATTTGTGGTATGGAAAATTATTTAAAAAATTATTTTAATTTGACAAATTAATGTTATGAATTAACTAAATTTTCCATTAGAAATAATCGTTAATTTATTATATAATGATTTAAAATTCCATTGCAAACTTTCTGCCATCTAATGAATTTAATTTAGAAATTCAGTTAATAAAATATTTTGGTGAAATTCTTTCAATAACAATTGGTATAAAGCTATGATTAGCTCCACAAATTTCAGAACATTGTCCAAAAAATAATCCTGATCGATTTATAGAAAATCTTATTTGGTTTAAACGTCCAGGAGTTGCATCAACTTTAATTCCTAGAGATGGAACAGTTCATGAATGAATTACATCAGCTGCAGTAATTAGTATTCGAATATTAGTTTCATAGGGGATAGTTATTCGGTTGTCCACATCTAGTAAGCGAAAATTAAATTTTTCTAAATCTGTTGTTGGAATTATGTAGGAGTCAAATTCAATGTTTGTAAAATCTGAATATTCATATGATCAGTATCATTGGTGGCCAATAGTTTTAATTGAAATTATTGGATTATTAATTTCATCTAAAATATAAATTAATCTTAATCTTGGAATTGCAATAAAAATTAAAGTAATTGAAGGTAGAATTGTTCAAATAATTTCAATTATTTGTCCTTCTAATAATAATCGATGGGAAAATTTATTAAAAAATAATGAAATCAATAACTGTCCAACTAATATAGTAATAATTACTAAAATAAGTAGGGCATGGTCATGAAAGTAGGCTAGTTGTTCTATTAATGGAGAAGCTCTGTCTTGAAGTGTAATATTTTTTCAAGTTGAAATTTCTAAAAAAAGAAAATCTTTATTTTCGGGGTTTAAATCCGATGCACTATTCTGCCATATTAGAAATTTGTTAATTGTGGCAGTTCAGAGTATGAGTGTTCAGCTGGGGGGTTAAATTGAAGCCATTCAATTGATGAAGATATTCTTAATGGACAAATACTTTTTCGTTGAACAGAAAATGCTTCTCAGAAGATAAATAATAGATATAAAACTCCAATTAATGAGATTAATCTTCCAATTGAAGAGACAATATTTCAGAGTAAAAATCTATCTGGGTAGTCTGAATATCGTCGAGGTATACCTATTAACCCTAAAAAATGTTGTGGGAAGAATGTAATATTAACCCCAATAAATATAATAAAGAATTGGATTTTTAAGTAGAAGTTATTTAAGGTTAAACCTGTAAATAGTGGAAATCATTGAATTATACCTGCTATAATTGCAAATACTGCTCCTATAGAAAGAACATAATGAAAGTGGGCAACTACGTAGTAAGTATCGTGTAATACAATATCAATTGAGGAGTTAGCTAATACTACTCCTGTTAATCCTCCTACGGTAAAAAGAAAAATAAATCCCAAAGATCAAAGAGTAACTGGTGAGAAGTTAATAACTGTTCCATGAAATGTAGCTAATCAACTAAAAACTTTAATTCCTGTTGGAACTGCAATAATTATTGTTGCTGAAGTAAAATAGGCTCGAGTATCAACATCTATTCCTACTGTAAATATGTGGTGTGCTCATACAATAAATCCTAATAATCCAATTGCTATTATTGCATAAATTATTCCTAATGTTCCAAAGGCTTCTTTTTTTCTTCTTTCTTGTCTTACGATATGGGAGATTATACCGAATCCAGGAAGAATTAAAATGTAAACTTCAGGATGCCCAAAAAATCAAAATAAATGTTGGTAAAGAATTGGGTCTCCACCACCAGCTGGTTCAAAAAAAGATGTATTTAAATTACGATCTGTAAGTAATATTGTAATTGCACCAGCGAGAACTGGTAAAGATAAAAGTAAAAGGATAGCAGTAATAAATACTGCTCATACAAATAAAGGTATTTGGTCTATTGTTATTCCTTGTGGTCGTATATTAATTATTGTTGTAATAAAATTAATAGCACCTAAAATTGATGAAATTCCTGCTAAATGAAGGCTGAAGATAGCTAAATCAACAGATGGACCATTATGTGCAAGATTAGAAGATAACGGGGGATAAACTGTTCATCCAGTTCCAGCGCCTCTTTCTGCAAACCTTCTTATTAATAATAAAAAAATTGATGGTGGGAGTAACCAAAATCTTATATTATTTATTCGAGGGAAAGCTATGTCTGGAGCCCCAATTATTAGTGGAACAAGTCAATTTCCAAATCCTCCAATTATTATTGGTATTACTATAAAAAAAATTATAATAAAGGCATGAGCAGTAACAATTACATTATAAATTTGGTCATTTCCAATTAATGATCCCGGTCTTCCTAGTTCGGTACGAATTAAAAGTCTTATGGAGGTACCAATTATACCAGCCCAAATTCCAAATAGAAAATATAAAGTTCCAATATCTTTATGATTAGTTGAAAATAATCATTTGTTCGATGAAATGGCTGAGCCTAAGCAATAAACTGTAAATTTATTTACGAATTTAAATTCTTTCATCAAAATAGCCTTATATTCATTTTATGATAATAAATTGCAAATTTATAGGTAAATTACTTAATTTTAAGGCTTAGATAATTTTCTCTATTTTTAACTTTGAAGGTTAAAGGTTTACTTAACCTAAATCCTTAAAGATAAAAGAAAATATTTGTACAGATAAACAATCTAAATAAGGAAATGAAATTAAAAAGGATAATTTTAGATGTTTTTCATTTATTATAAAAAATTAAAATTTCATCTGAGGTAAATATCAATGTAGAAAATGTTAATCGAAGGTAAAAATATAGGGTTACTAAAGTTATAAGAATTAAGATAATTCTTAACCTATAAGAATTATTAGAAATCAGGGTTTCAATTACTAATCATTTAGGTAAAAATCCTAAGAAAGGAGGTAGACCCCCTAATGAGAAAAAAGTTATTAGAAAAAGAAGCTTTAATAATTTATTAGAATTTAGGCTAATAGAAATTTGAGAAGAAAGAAAGATATTTAGTTGTGAAAAAATTATAACAATAGAAATATTGATAATTGTATAAATAGAAAAATAGATTCCTCATAAAATTTTTATATTTAGTAATCTTGCTAATATTCAGGCAATGTGGTTGATTGAAGAATAAGCTAAAATTTTTCGTAATCTAACTTGATTAAATCCAATTAATCTACCAACTAATCTTCTAAAAATAATAATAATTGAATAGAATACAAAATTAATATTATACATTAATAAAATTATGGGAGCTAATTTTTGTCATGTAAAAATAATTAAATTATTTAATCAATTTAATCCTTCAGATACTTCTGGAAATCAGGCATGAAATGGAGCTGCCCCTAATTTAATAAAAATGGCAGAATTAAGAGTCATTATTATAGAATAATTTATATACTGTGGGAGAAAGTCAGATAAATTTAATCTTCTAATAATAGCAAATAAAATTAGAGAGGAAGCTAAAGCTTGTGAAGTAAAATATTTAATTATTGCTTCTGTTGGATATTGATTATTGGGAGATTTTATTAAGGGGATGATTCTTAATAAATTAATTTCTAATCCAATTCATATTCTAAATCATGAATATGCCGAAATTGTAATTAAAGATCCAAGGATTAAGGTAGTAAAAAAGAGAATTTTATAAGATTTAAAAATTAAAAAGAAAAGGAGTAAAACCTTTATAAGTGAGGTATGAGCCCAATAGCTTTTTTAGCTTATCTTTTTATATTTTAGTATTTAATGTACATTAAATTTTGATTTTAAAAGAAGAGATCCTAAGTCTCTAAATATAATTCGGTTTATAGAGGTGGGGGGCACATGATTAATCCTATCAAGATTATCCTTTAATCAGGCACTCTATA